ATTTACAGGAATTAATCACTTCAACGATCTTTGATGGTTATACGGGTACCAAAAGTACGAATGAGATTTTTCCTAACCATTCTTTTGAGTCCCGATACCGATAAGGAAAAGGGTTCTTTATAACAAAGTTTTTATGTTGTTGATTCCTAGGTGTAGTGCTTTTTCCCCGATGTCACCTATTGGTACTAAATGAAGTAGTATTGACCTCCAATACAGAACCTATAGATGTAACCTTTTGCTTAATACTAAAATCGATAATTGAAACATCTAAGGCTGCATCAATCGAGGATACACGACAGAAGGAATTGCTCTATCTCTAAACTTCACCTTCACCAAGCATAGGTTTCTTCCACTAATTTGTTTTTTTTTCTATTCCTAACTACGTTCTTTTTTTCGTAAAACCAAGAGGTAAAAAAACAAGAAAAAATCAAATCGCACTATCTCTGTAATAGGTAAATGCCTTTTTTTCTCCTGAAGTTGTCGGAATTATTTGTAATAAGATATTGTACAGTACAAAATAACATAAAAACAGACTAATTGGAAAAAATGTGGTGTCCCCCTTTTGGACAAAGATGAAATTAAATAGTTGAATCAGATTAGATTTCATTTCAATTTCGTAGTATACCAATAACTTTTACTATTTCATCTAAGTTGAATAACCAAGTTTCCTATGGATTTTGATAAATTGAGAATCTTTCATTTGGTTATGATCCAAAAAGGAAAAGAATGGAATAATCATTCCATGATAAAATCAAATTCAAATAAAATAAGCATCTCTTTTTGTTTGCATAACGTTTATGTGCCACATTATACAATTGAGATAGAAAAATTCATCGGACGATTCATGAATTCCATGGGTTAGCTGATGAAAGAAGTTGTTGTTGATAAACAGGAAATTGGAAAAGTAATTTCTTCTTATGGAACCATCAGGCAGTTATACATGTACTACAATTAAGATGAAGGACTCGCTATTAATTCGGATTTTGGTCAAGAATAACATTCTGTAGGAGAGATGGCCGAGTGGTTAAAGGCGTAACATTGGAACTGCTATGTAAACTTTTGTTTACCGAGGGTTCGAATCCCCCTCTCTCCGTTTATTTTCATTCATCGATGTTACCGACTACAATGTATTAAATAAAATAAGAATTGATATCATTATTCTAACGGTAAGACCTTATTTAATATATTTCATATAAATTCTCTATCCCTAATTTATCCCTGTGATAGGTCAAATACAAATAGAAATATCGTATTGATATTGAAAAAAGAATTAAAAGGATCCTATTATCTTTTTTTGATACGTAAATGAGACAGGGCACGAGGTACTCTATTGACTTCAGCGAAAGGAGTTAAGATTAGTATGAACCTTGCTTTTTTATTTTTGTTAGAATCAAGTCTGACGGGAATAATATTCTACGACCAACAACTCATTTATTTTCAGACCGATCCATTTACTATCTATTATTTGATTTACAAATCCTTTATATTGTAAGGAATCAATAATCAAATGATTTGGTAATTCCCCGTGGGGGGATAAAACAAGAGAATTTTGAATCAGAGCTTTTGATCTTTCTTTATCCTTCGTAGTAAGAATATCTCGGGGTTTGCAACGATAACTTGGTATATCCATTATACGACCATTAACTAAAATGTGTCTATGGTTAACTAATTGTCTGGCTCCAGGAATGGTCGAAGCCATACCTAATCGAAAAAGGATGTTATCCAAACGCATCTCAAGTAGTTGTAATAAAACCTGGCCTGTTGACCCTTTGGCTTTTCCAGCAATATGAACATATTTAAGTAATTGTCGCTCTGTCAGACCATAATGAAAACGCAATTTCTGTTTCTCTTCTAAACGAATACGATATTGTGATCTTTTTCCAGAGCGCAATTGGGTTTGAAGATCACTTCTGGATCTGGGTATTTTACTAGTTAGTCCCGGTAAAGACCCCAGCCGGCGTATTTTTTTGAAACGAGGTCCTCGGTAACGAGACATATAAAGGCTCCTTTTTGATTCACTTTCATTTGACAAAAAAATATAAATTCAGACTGAACTAAAAAATTAGCAAAGCAAAACTCAATTTACTAAAGTCCTACAAATCGGATTTTTTGTATATATAGGAAATTTAGGAAATTCAAGCGAAGGTTACGTTTTCCAATTTCTTCTGTAGAGATCTAATTGTTCTAGTAAACTTTTTTCTTCATAGCTATAACTGCAAGTTATCATGACATAATAGATTGATGACCCGACATTTAGAGAAAGTGAGAGTAGATATTTTCAATCATGGAAAGAAAGGGATTGATAAAGAAAAAGAGCCGGCTATCGGAATCGAACCGATGACCATCGCATTACAAATGTGATGCTCTAACCTCTGAGCTAAGCGGGCGGATATAAGAGCAATAGTGTATAGGAATATAGGAAACTATTGGATCTTAGCTATTACCTAGTAATTCTTCTTATAAAATTCTTCTTATAAAATAGAGAAGAAAACTATTTAGATCTAGATAAATTAGATATCTAAAGATATCTAAATAGAAATAGAAATTCAATTCTATATTCATATATATATGAATATAAAAATATTAATATAAAAATAAGATAGATAAAATATCAATATATCTCAATATATCAATGAAATTAGAATTTTAAATGAAAAAAAAAAGAATGAATATAGACCGTTCCACTATTACAAGTGGCAGTGTAAAAATGAAGTAGGAGAAGAGACATATATATATGTGGGATATATTTATCCATATTGAATTTCGGATACATCAATGATAGAATCATTTCGTATTGAAACAAATAGGAGAGATAAAATGATAGAATATAGAATAGAGGTTGGGTAAAAAAAGAAAATAAAAGATAGAAGCATACACTTTTCAATATAGGAATCATTACCTAATCAATTCAATAGTGCCAAGATAAATGAAAGAGGTGGGTGGAATTAAAACTGGATCCTTGTCTCAAAGGAAAAGAGGGGATATGGCGGAATTGGTAGACGCTACGGACTTGATTGGATTGAGCTTTGGTATGGAAACCTGCTAAGTGATAACTTCCAAATTCAGAGAAACCCTGGAACTAAAAATGGGCAATCCTGAGCCAAATCTTTGTTTTGAGAGAAAAACGATGGAAAATGAGAAGAGAAAGGGATAGGTGCAGAGACTCAATGGAAGCTGTTCTAACGAATGAAATTGAATATGTTACGTTAGTAGCTAAAATCCTTCTATCAAAATGACAGAAAGGATAACCTTATATATCTAATACGTACGCATACATACTGACATAGAAAACGATTAATCACAACCAAAATCTTCTATTTCTTTCTATTCTTATTAGATTCATTCTATATTTTATTTATATCTTAATAGATTCTATTAAGAATTAGATTAAGAAAAGAATCTATATATTTATAAATTATATTATTCTAATTAATCTAGTCTAATTAATCTAGAATTTTGAATAATATAAATTATAGAATAGTAGAATTTTATTATGAAAGAATAGGATGATATTTCTATATTCTTTATTCCTTTCTTATTTATATTACTATTAAAATAATTAAAATAAGTAATAGTATGAGATAAGGATCTATAGAAATCCTCTATTTCTATTCCCTATTAATTAGAATGATATAAATCAAAAAAAGAGTATATGAAAAATCAAAGAGTTATTGTGAATCAATTCCTATTGAAGTTGACAAAAGAATCAAATTCAAATATTCAGTGATCAAATGATTCATTCCAGAGTTTGATAGATCTTTTTAAGATTAATCGGACGAGAATAAAGAGAGAGTCCCATTTTACATGTCAATACCGACAATAATGAAATTTATAGTAAGAGGAAAATCCGTCGAATTTTGAAATCGTGAGGGTTCGAGTCCCTCTATCCCCAATAAAAAGCCCATTTTACTCCCTCGCTCTTTATTTATCCTCAACCTCTTTTTTTTTCATTGGCGGCTCAATTTAAACAAAATGAAATATCCTTCTCATTTCATTCACTCTGTTCTTTTACAAATGGATCCGAATAGAAATCCTCGTATCTTCTTCCAATCCAATCTCATTTGTTCTGTTATATGTTATAATACGCTATGAACATATATGTTCAAGAAATTTTCGTTATTGAATCATTCATAGTCCATATCTTTTCCTTTCATTTACAAAGAAAGTCTTCTTTTTGAAGATCTAAAAGATTCAGGGGCTAGGGCCAATTTGTTAATATTCTATTTTTGAGTTATTTTCATTGACATAGATATAAGTACTCTGCTAGGATGATGCACAGGAAATGGTCGGGATAGCTCAGTTGGTAGAGCAGAGGACTGAAAATCCTCGTGTCACCAGTTCAAATCTGGTTCCTGACACATGAATAATGTATCTGAATGTATCAGATAGATATTCTTTACTTTATTTTTCATTTGTATTTTTTTCCTCTCTCTCTGTTCATACTTTTTTTATTCCAAAAGCATGTGAGATTTTCGTATATATCTCATAGATAAAAAGAGCTAAAAAAAATTAGATAAAAGGATTCAATAAAAGAGTGGAAGGATAGGAATATAAAGGATGTATTTCAGACACAGCACAAATAAACTCCGATTCTTCTCATTTTGTATTTCTTCATTTCGTTTCTTCTGTCTTTTCTTTCAAATTTACTATTTTTTTGTAACTGCAAAATTATTTTGAGTCATCCTATTGTTTCTGCTCATACGAAATTTATATTCTATGATATCTTACCAATTGGGGAATAGCAAAGAGAGCCTCTTTTTCTTTTTTTAGTTTAAGTTTAGCCCTCCACAATAAGAATGAAAGTACAGTTACTCTGTTTCATCTAGAAGGGGAATGCCAAGATGCTCATTGAATGATAAAAAACCCTTTTTTATTTATAAGACACGACTCCGGATTTCATAGAAATTGGGCGTAATATAGTCTTTACATAAAGGCCAGCCTATCCAATTTTCAGGCATCAAGATACGTTTAAGGCGAGGATGATTCTCATAAGAAATTCCCAACATATCATAATATTCCTGTTCCTTAAAATCAGCACTTCTCCAAATCCAGAAAACTAACAGGGTTTGAGGATTACTCCTGGGAGCAAATACTTTTATGCATAACCCTTCTTGTTTATCTATACCATACCGGGTGATACACACTAGCTAAAAATCCACCCGGTGCTACATCATAGGCACACTGGGAGCATAAATAATTGTAACCATATACATATGAAATGACAACAATGGAATCCAAATCCTCAGTTTTTATTTGTGAAGTCTCTATTCCTCGGCAATCAAAGCCTAAAGATCTATGAATTAGCTCATACTTGATTAGCCAATCAGCAGATAAACGAACCTGCATCTTCTTCATCTCTCCCACATTTTTATTTGTATGAATATTTCACATTGACAATGAAATTTTTAATGATTTATCCACTGTTTATTATTCTGCACAAAGGAATTCTGTCTGATTCACTAATTCGTAGGAAGATACTGACCTTTTGGATTTGAAATCCTTTTCAAATCCAAAAAGTCTCTCTGAAGTATATGGTGATTTATAGAGTAATCCTTGATCATAATTTCCAGTATGAGTACTGCGTCGAAAGTAAAACTTGTGATTAGTAGTAAAACATTGATTCTCCTGTTGATACACAGTTCTATCTTCAAATATCTTTCGGTATATTTTCTTACGAAGTTTCGTTATAGCATCTATAATTGCCTCTGACTTAGGCGGTCAGTACTGAACGTCCCTTCTGTAATAGTACAGGCTCCCATAGCAATGACATATTTTGGTTCAGGCATTTGCTCATATAATCTTACTAAAGAGGGAGCCTTTCATTGTGACTGTTCCAGCTGTTAAAATAAGATCTGCTTGCCTTGGGCTCGATCTAAGACCATTCCAGCGCTCCTTTTCGCCATGCATAAACTGAACCCACAATTGGGATAAGCACAAAAATGAAAGCTTCTATAAATACAGATACACCCACAATACATCAAAGCTCATTGCCCATGGATAAAGAAAGACCGTTTCAACATCAAAAACTAGAGCAAACATGTAATAAAGAATTCGGAATTGTACCCAAGCATCCCCATGGGTTCTATACCTGATTCATAACTAGAAAGCTTTTCTGGACCTTCCCTAATCGGGGCTAAAATTACATAAATGACAAATACCGAGATAGGAATAACGCTTGATATTATTAGGAATTCCCAGAAAATATCATATTCGTGAAGCAGAAACATAAAAGTACTCCTATGAATTTTGAATAGGCTTAATTATTCCATTTGAATTGGAATTCTCAAATCATCTAGAACTTCTTAGATAAAACAAGAAAATTATTTTGATCAAATAAAGCCGCATAGTTGAGAGTTTGTTTGCTGTAGGACATATCTTGTTTCAATATTCATCTAATGTTATCCCACTTCTATTTTTCTTTTTTTCTCTCTATTTCTATATATGATGTGTAGGCATAGCATGCTCTTATACTTAGTTATTTTTCTTTTCTATTTATTCTTATACTTATATTATATTAGAATTATATTAGATAATATCTTAATTATCTTATAGTAAATAAGATATTAAATAAATTAATAAATTACAAATGGAATTTTCAATGAAGATTTGAAATTCCATTAAATTCAATTAAAAAAAAAATAAGAAAAAGATCATAAGAAATATCATATGTAATTCATTCATGAAAGTGGATGAAGAGAGATGGATATTTGATCTAAGATTTGACAAATACAAATTGGTTCTGTTGGAATGAATTATTGTGTTTATTTTATTGTTCCTACTACTACTCAAATTTCTATACAAAACAAAAATGGAATGTATTAGGGCTATATGGACTCGAACCGTAGACCTTCTCGGTAAAACAGAGAAAACTTATTATTATCGAAATGATTCGAACTGTTTCAAAGACCCAACATGCATTTTGTTGCATTGGGCTTTTTCATCAACTGATGTAAAGATCAGTTAGTCCACCATATTTTGTCTTTAGAGGAAGATAAGAAGATAATGAGATGGTTCCATGTGCTCTGATTCATTATTTGTATCCTGATCTAGGAGCAATACCAAAGTTTTTCAAAGAAGGGTGACCTTTATTTAGGTCTGCCTTCGGCCTAGATCAACCTAAGTGAAATGCAGTCTCTATCGCTCCGCTGCAAGAGTCAAATATGAGACTTAATACACCTTAAAGCTCATAGAACGAAAAGAGGTTCTTTTGAGATCCTTATACTCATTATACCTGGCATTGAATGGACTGGGCATTTACCTTACAATGGCAGGTTCTATTTGATTTGGCACCGGAATTCGCACCTGAACCGGATCAAACCAAATTTGTCAGGCTATGTTTCTCTTGTTCTCTTGAATCTACAGAGTAAGACATCTACTTCTCAAAATTCTCAAAAAGATAAATTATGGTCATTACATAAAAGGCTCCCTTGAAAAACATTGGCGCACGTGTAAACGAGGTGCTCTACCTAACTGAGCTATAGCCCTTGTCATAACCATTTTAACATAGAGACAATTTATTGTCAAGAAGTCAATAAGGGTATTCCATAATCCCACATGATAACTCTCCGATCCATTTATGTTTACTGATAAAATATTGATATTGCTTAGAAAAAATATTTTACCTATAATCCATCGAAGCGATGGAGACCCTTTTTGTGGTGATAAATGACCTACTTAACCCAGTGGTTAGAGTATTGCTTTCATACGGCGGGAGTCATTGGTTCAAATCCAATAGTAGGTAGAACTTATTAGATACCGTATTCCATGGTATCTAATAAGTTTTTTTACCCATTCTCTTTATATCATCAGATTAATTTCAAATTAGACTTCATTGTGTTAAATTTGTGGAATTAAGATATAGTGTGTAGTGTATAATAAAGAACTCTTTTGATTTTGATTGAATGTATTGACTACTAATAGGAAATCACTTTGACAGCTTCTACTCGTGTCCTAGCTCGTCTGAGAGCTAGATTTGCCTCAATTGATTGTCTCTTACCCTCAGCTCTACTCAAGTTAGCTTCAGCTATTTCAAGAGTTTGTTGAGCTTCTTGTGGATCAATGTCAGTACTAATTTCCGCACCATTTCCTAAAATGATGATCTCATTATTACTTATTCTAGCAAAACCGCCCATAAGAGCCACCATTAACCATTGGTCGTTTAGCCGTATTCTCAAAAGACCTATATCTACAGCCGTGGCAATGGGAGCATGATTTGGTAATACCCCAATCTGTCCACTATTAGTAGATAAAATAATCTCTTTCACTTCGGAATCCCAAATCATTCGATTAGGAGTCAGTACACAAAGATTTAAGGTCATTTCTTCAATTTGCTCTCCTCTTCTAAGTTCATAGCTTTCGCGGTAGCTTCGTCGATGTTACCCACCAAATAAAAGGCCTGCTCGGGAAGACCGTCTAATTCTCCAGAAAGGATGAATTGAAACCCCCTAATTGTTTCTGCAAGACCAACATATTTCCCTGGAGAACCAGTAAAGACTTCTGCCACAAAGAAGGGTTGTGATAAGAAACGCTCAATCTTGCGTGCTCTTGCTACAGTTAAACGATCTTCTTCGGATAATTCGTCCAACCCAAGGATAGCTATAATGTCCTGAAGTTCTTTGTAACGTTGTGAAGTTTGTTTAACCCTTTGCGCAGTTTCATAATGTTCCTCGCCAACGATCCGAGGTTGTAACATAGTTGACGTTGAATCCAAAGGATCTACTGCTGGATAAATACCTTTGGCAGATAACCCTCTTGATAATACGGTAGTAGCATCTAAATGTGCAAATGTCGTGGCAGGAGCTGGGTCGGTCAAATCATCCGCAGGTACATAAACTGCTTGGATCGATGTTATGGATCCTTCCTTGGTAGAAGTAATTCTTTCTTGCAAAGAACCCATTTCCGTACTAAGGGTAGGTTGATAACCCACTGCAGAAGGCATTCTACCTAATAAGGCAGAGACTTCGGACCCTGCTTGAACGAAACGAAATATATTGTCAATGAATAGAAGTACGTCTTGCTCATTAACATCCCGAAAATATTCCGCCATGGTTAGGGCAGTCAAGCCAACTCTCATACGAGCTCCTGGTGGTTCATTCATTTGACCATAGACTAGAACCACTTTTGATTCTGCAATATTTTTTTCATTAATCACCCCGGATTCTTTCATTTCCATGTAGAGATCATTTCCTTCACGAGTACGTTCACCTACTCCGCCAAATACGGATACACCTCCATGAGCTTTGGCAATGTTGTTGATCAATTCCATGATGAGTACTGTTTTACCCACTCCAGCTCCCCCAAATAGTCCAATTTTTCCTCCACGGCGATAGGGGGCTAAAAGATCCACTACTTTAATCCCTGTTTCAAAGATTGATAATTTCGTATCTAACTGTATGAAGGCGGGTGCAGATCTATGAATAGGAGATGTTGTGCGAGTATCAACAGGACCTAAATTATCAACGGGCTCTCCAAGAACGTTGAATATTCGTCCGAGAGTAGCCCCCCCGACTGGAACACTTAGAGGAGCTCCCGTGTCAATCACTTTCATTCCTCTCATTAGACCATCTGTAGCACTCATAGCTACAGCTCTCACTCGATTATTTCCTAATAATTGTTGTACTTCACAAGTTACATTAATTTGCTGACCAACAGTATCTCGACCCTGAATTACCAAAGCATTATAAATATTAGGTATCTTGCCCGGTGTAAAAATGACATCCAGTACTGGGCCAATAATTTGAGCAATACACCCTAGGTTTTGTTCTTCAAGTGTAGAAACCACAGGATCAGAAGTAATGGGATTGCTTCTCATAATCATAAATAATAATAAATATGTTGAAATTCTTTTTTGAAAAGTACTGAATCAAAAATAAATATCCGATAGCAAGTTAATCGATTAATTCCATAAGAAAAAAAATGGTAGTTAGCATTTGATTGAGTTGGTACTACCCAATCGAATCCAAATCCAATTCAATCTTTTACTCAGCAAATGAGTCAATTTTCAATTCTTTTTATTGTACTATTTATTGTACTATTGTATTTTTTTTTTATTTTTGATTTGTGTTTGTTGTGCACCTATTATTCTTTATATACTATATATATTCCCTTTTCTAGATGAATTCTGACTCTTAGGATTTACATATACAACATATATTACTGTCAAGAGAGGGGCCGGGGTCTTCTATTCTTCACTTTTTCTTTTTATATTTTTTATATTATATATTAGATATTTCTATTTACTATTATATATATCTTTCTATCTTTAATATTTTTATCTTTACTTTAGAATTTCTTAATTCTAATTAATTCTAATTTAGAATTCTATTTCTATTAAATAGAAATTGAATATTTATATTTTATATATAATATATAATAATTTTTATATATAATATATAATAATTGAATTATATTGAAATTCTATTTATTAAGAAGGTGATCAATTACATTAGAAAAAAAAAATTTTCAAAACGAAGATTGGGCTGCGCCATATATATCAAAGAGTAGAAAATAATGATGTATTTGGTGAATCAAATACAAGGTCAAATAACAAACACTTTTAAGAATTTCATTATTCATTAGTTGATAATATTAGTTTAGTTGAATCTTTTTTTAATTTTTAATATTTTTGTCAAAGGTTTCATTCATGCCTAATTCATATCGAGTAGACCTTGTTGTTGTGAGAATTCTTAATTCATGAGTTGTAGGGAGGGACTTATGTCACCACAAACATAAACTAAAGTAAGCGTTGGATTTAAAGCTGGTGTTAAAGATTACAAATTGACTTATTATACTCCTGACTACGAAACAAAAGATACTGATATCTTGACAGCATTCCGAGTAATTCCTCAATCGGGAGTTCCGCCTGAATAAGCGGGGACTACGGTAGCTGCCGAATCTTCTACTGGTACATGGACAACTGTGTGGACTGATGGACTTACCAGTCTTGATCGTTATAAAGGATGATGCTACCATATCGAGGTCGTTGTTGGGGAGGAAAATCAATATATTGCTTATGTAGCTTATCCTTTAGACCTTTTTGAAGAAGGTTCTGTTACTAACATGTTTACTTCCATTGTGGGTAATGTATTTGGTTTCAAAGCCCTGCGAGCTCTACGTCTGGAAGATCTGCGAATTCCCACTTCTTATTCCAAAACTTTCCAAGGTCCGCCTCATGGCATCCAAGTTGAAAGAGATAAATTGAACAAGTATGGCCGTCCCCTATTGGGATGTACTATTAAACCAAAATTGGGAAAAAACTATGGTAGGGCAGTTTATGAATGTCTACGGGGTGGACTTGATTTTACTAAGGATGATGAAAACGTAAATTCACAACCATTTATGCGTTGGAGAGATCGTTTCTTATTTTGTGCCGAAGCAATTTATAAAGCGCAAGCCAAAACGGGTGAAATTAAAGGACATTACTTGAATGCAATTGCGGGTACATGTGAAGAAATGATGAAAAGAGCAGTATTTGCCAGAGAATTGGGAGTTCCTATCGTAATGCATGACTACTTAATTGGGGGGTTCACCGCAAATACTAGCTTGTCTCATTATTGCCGCGACAACGGTCTACTTCTTCACATCCATCGCGCAATGCATGCAGTTATTGATAGACAGAAAAATCATGGTATGCATTTTAATGTACTAGCTAAAGCATTACGTATGTCTGGTGGAGATCATATTCACGCTGGTACAGTAGTGGGTAAACTGGAGAGGGAGCGTGAGATGACTTTGGGTTTTGTTTATTTGTTACGTGATGATTTTATTGAAAAAGATCAAAATCGTGATATTTTTTTCACTCAAGACTGGGTCTTTATGCCAGGTGTTCCGCCCGTGGCTTCAGGGGGTATTCATGTTTGGCATATGCCTGCCCTAACCGAAATCTTTGGGGATGATTCCGTACTACAGTTCGGTGGAGAAACTTTAGGGCACCCTTGGGGAAATGCACCCGGCACATTAGCTAATCGGGTGGCTTTAGAAGCATGTGTACAAGCTCGTAATGAGGGACGTGATCTTGCTCGTGAAGTTAATGATATTATTCGTGAAGTTACCAAATGGAGCCCTTAGCTAGCTGCTGCTTGTGAAGTATGGAAAGAGATCACATTTGATTTCGATCCAGTGGATAAGCTAGATAAAGAGACAAAATAAGCGCGTATAATTCAGCAATTCCTGTTTGTTCTCCTAATTGATTGCAATGAAACTTGGCCCAATCTTTCTTTTTTTTTGCCAAATCAAATAAAGAATAAACATATTATACTAATCCTATACTATGAACTCTGAGGGTCTTTGTGTAATTGCATATTATATTCCTGAGTTCCGGGCCATAGATCAAGCCAAGGGAAGGATCCCTTCTATTCCTATCCTGTATATTGTCTTTTTCATTCCCTGTTGTAATATAAACTCATTTTATTATTTGACTATATGACACGAGATTCTACGAGACCAGAATTCCTTTTTAATTTATAGGAATAAACAACTATGTATTTTTTTGATGAGAATTGCCTGTCTTTATATATCTTTTTTTGAGGAAAAGATTCTATCATAATATTGAAATGATTCACCAGATTCCTTAAAAGGAGAATCCTTTCTTTTCAAGACTCGCTCGTTTTTCATTAACAATCTTAATGATTGGATCAAATCTTAATGATTGGATCATATGCTTCATTTGAATTCTGATTAGAAATCAAAATAAATAAAAAAAGAAATAGTAAAATGATTTTTTCTTCATCGAATGACTATTCATCTAAATGACTATTCATCTATTAGTATTAGGTTTTCATAAAATAGGGGGCAGAAAGAATCTATGAAAAAATGTTGGTTCAATTTGATATTTTCTAACAATAAGTTAGAACATAGGTGTGGACTAAGTAAATCAATGGATAGTCTTGATGCTCTTGGACATACCAGTGGAAGTGAAGAAACTCTTCTAAATGATGCGGATAAAGAGATTCCTAGTTGGGACAGTTATAGTTTCAGTAATATTAATTATCTAAATTATTTATTTGATAGCAGGAATATTTTGAGTTTGATCTCTGATCATACTTTTTTAATTAAAAATAGTAATGGTGACACTTATTCTGTATATTTTGATATTGAAAATCATATTTTTGATATTGACAATGACAATGCTAGTTCTTTTTTGAGTGAACTGGAGATTTTTTTTCCTAGTTATTTGAATAGTGGGTCTAATAGTAGTAATTACTACTATTGTTATTCCATGTATGATACTCAATCTAATTGGAATAATCACATTAATAGTTGCATTGATAGTTATCTTCGTTTTGAAATCAGTCTGAATAGTGACATTCCCAATGGTATTGACAGTGACATTTCTAGTTTCATTTGTACGACGGAAAGTGCAAGTAGTATTGAAAGTGTAAATTCTAGTATCAAAACTAGTAGCAGTTATTTCAATATAAGCGAAAAATTTAATGATTTCGATATAAATACAAAATACAAACAGTTATGGGTTCAATGTGAGAATTGTTATGGATTAAATTATAAAAAATTTTTTAGTTCAAAAATGAATATTTGTGAATACTGCGGATTTCATTTGAAAATGAGTAGTTCAGATAGAATCGAACTCTTTATTGATCCTGGCACTTGGGAGCCTATGGATGAAGATATGGTTTCTATGGACCCTATTGAATTTCATTCAGAGGAGGAACCCTATATAGATCGCATTTCTTTTTATCAAATAAAAACGGGTTTAACTGAAGCTGTTCAAACAGGCGTAGGCCAACTAAACAGTATTCCCATAGCAATTGGAGTTATGGATTTTCAGTTTATGGGAGGTAGTATGGGATCCGTAGTAGGTGAGAAAATAACCCGTTTGATCGAGTATGCTACTAATCAATCTCTACCTGTCGTTATTGTGTGTGCTTCAGGAGGAGCACGCATGCAAGAAGGGAGTTTGAGCTTGATGCAAATGGCTAAAATCTCTTCTGCTTCATATGATTATCAATCAAATAAAAAGTTATTCTATGTATCAATCCTCACATCTCCTACAACTGGCGGAGTTACAGCAAGTTTTGGTATGTTGGGAGATATCATAATTGCTGAACCTAATGCCTACATTGCGTTTGCGGGTAAAAGAGTAATTGAACAAACATTGAAAAAGACAGTACCCGACGGTTCACAAGTGGCTGAGTATTTATTCCATAAGGGCTTATTCGACCCAATCGTACCGCGTAATCCTTTAAAAGATGTTATGAATGAGTTATTTCAGTTACACGGTTTCCTTCCCTTGAATCAAGATTCAAATAAAGATTTGAAAAAAGATTGAAATTCTTCATTTTTAAATAGATAAAAAAAGATATCAAAAATAGGAAAATAAAATATTCAATAATCTATAAAAAGAAAGAATAAATCTCAAATCAAATAAATAAAATAGAAATTTTAAATAACAAATAATAAGAATATAGAAGTTATTTCTATTTAGCGAGAACCCCCATTTTTCACTAGGAATCCCTGTTTGTTGGATAAGATTGGTTAAAGTCGGGAACTCATAAGAAACTCTTTTCTGTCTTTCCTTTCAAAACACCTTTTTTGTTTTGAAAGGAAAGACGATGAAGATAAGGATGGGAGAATAAGAATCCAATTTATGAAAGCGGATTCTCGTACATATTCGTGTAGAAAGAGGAATAGGTACACTTCATTGAATTCTAGATTCGTTATTGATTTTATGAATTATTAAATACTTCACTTCATATTAATATTATCTTAATATTCTTTCTAATAGATAGACTTATCATAAGATATCTTTCATCTTTATAATTATAAATTATAATAGGTACAAATATGAAATCGAGGTATCCATTCTATGATAGATTTGAATTTTCCCTCTATTTTTGTTCCTTTAGTAGGCCTAGTCTTTCCGGCAATCACAATGGCTTCTTTATTTCTTTATATCCAAAGAAATAAGATTGTCTAAATACGATGGGACCAAATCTCATTAAATTCTTTCAACACTGGTTCATCATACAGATACTCTTTTTTCATGTAATATTATATGATATGTGGCCTTTCCAAAAACAAATGGAAGAGTTGTTTTGTTATGTATGGCAATGCATAATATATGCATTAATGCATGTATATGCGGTTATAGTTTAATCAATTAAATGATTAAATTCAAAATGATTAGCAAATCTTTTTTGAAAAATCTTTGAAATATAAGAAACTCAATTTATCTAACCCGTTATTCCTAAAGGTTCCTGTCGGAATGCTGCTAGTTGATGAAAGTTACTTCGGGATCAAGCTCGAGTCAAATCCATTTGGATTATTCTCTCAATTACAATCGAATGCAATTGGATCTAGTATAGTATGAACTGGCGATCAAAACATATATGGATAGAACTTATAACGGGGTCTCGAAAAAAAAGTAATTTTTGCTGGGCCTTTATTCTTTTTTTTAGGTTCACTAGGATTCTTAGTGGTTGGAACTTCCAGTTATCTTGGTAAGAATCTGATATCCGTATTTTCGTTTCAGCAAATTCTTTTTTTCCCACAAGGGATCGTGATGTCTTTCTATGGGATCGCGGGTCTATTCATTAGTTCTTATTTGTGGTGCACAATTTCATGGAATGTAGGTAGTGGTTATGACCGATTCGATAGAAAAGAAGGGATAATATCCCTTTTTCGTTGGGGATTCCCTGGAATAAATCGTCGCATCTTCCTTTGTTTCTTTATAAAAGATATCAAATCAATAAAAATTGAGGTGAGAGAGGGTCTTTTTCCTCGTCGTGTCCTTTATATGGAAATCAGGGGCCAAGGAGCCATTCCCTTAACCCGTACTGACAAATAACCAACCCGCAATGAATAGGGAAAGTAATGCTATGAATGATCCAGTATCAAATACCAGTAATAATATCAGCAAAAGAACGTTCTCCCGTGCTTCCAGACATGCTGAACTACACAAATTCTTGTATGTTCAAAAGAAAAAGGCGAGCCAATTTCGTGAAAGATGGAATCAGTAAATCTAAAACTACTGATACTAGATCTTTGTGAGATCGTCAATTTTGTACCAAAAGTTTATTTAGAGTAGACCAAATCAGTATAGCTATCCTTCCTCTAGCGTAGCAACGCAGCCTCGGCATTACCGAAAGTAAAAGCTATTGCTATATCTCCCTTGTCTATGTATAAATGTTTTTTCCTTATATATAATATAAGATTAAGTAAGGTTTCTATTAGCGGATTCATCATAGTAATACAAAGTAAAGATCTTGAATGGATGGGCTCTAATAATTAATCTCTAATAGAGATATCATGATTGAAAGATCTCATTATATTCATAAAATTCCATTATATGTTATGTGAAATATATAAAATCCTTTGGTGATTCAGTTCATATTTTCTTTTTTTGAATCCTCTCGTTTTATTCAAGTAATTGGTAATTGTTCGTTCATAGAATAAATATGCTGCTAATATTATTTCACTTTGAACTTATAAACTGAAGTTCTTATTACTATTCTAAATAGTAATTATTCAAAATTAAATTTTTTATTATTCTTTTTTATATTTTTATTTAATATTTTTAAGATTTGCGAAAATAAAAAAAAAAGAGATCGTTGGAACAATCCATATTCATGATGCAACTGTTTTTACATTATATCTTCCCAAGAGTTCCTTCCTTATGGAACAAAAATACAAAACAAAGATGGGATTATTTAATATGGAAAGAATATAGAAGTTAAAAGGATAATAGAAGTTGTTCTTATTTAATTTTAAATTTTTTGAAAAAGTCAAGGTTTTTTTTTAGTGTCCATCTACAATGACTAATGAATCAAGAACTTTCAATTGGAACTAAACAAATTATTTAAATTAGTTTTTCTTACCGTCGTATCTGGATTGAGACTTAGGTAAATGTTTTATTCATATATTTTATTCATATATTTCATATATGTAGTAAAAGAACATATCTAATTTATCTATTTTATGCTTATTCTAACTAATTATTTTTGTTTTTTACTGGCTACTTCAACTATAACCCCAGCTCTCTTTATTGGTTTGAACAAGATACGACTTATTTAAAATGAATGAAATTAAATAAACAATTGATAAAAATAAAAATAAAAGTCTCTCAGAATATTTAATTTTGGATATTCTAGGGTTCTTTTCCGCGTAAATTGCCAATTGCTGGTCATTGAGATTCACGGATAATTCAGATTAATATTTAGGAATAGATCTTACCTCTCTTTTTATTCTCTAAAACAAATTTTAATGATTGAAGTTTTTCTATTGGGAATCATCTTAGGTCTAATTCCTATTACTTTAACAGGATTGTTTGTAACTGCATATTTACAATACAGGCGCGGTGATCAGTTGGACCTTTGATTGAGTAGCATCTCTTTTTTAATTGACCTCCTTATTGTAGGAGGTCAAATTTAAGTTGCAATTCTACTTTGTTTTGGTAAGTTATTTCATTGTAATTTGACATAACATAAATGTAATCACGCTCTGTAGGATTTGAACCTACGACATCGGGTTTTGGAGACCTGCGTTCTACCGAACTGAACTAAGAGCGCGATACTATTAAAGTATTTTTTTACCTCTGGAGACTTGTGTACATATAGTATGTAAAATGAGAAATTATGTCCAAAAATTCATGATTTTATTCAATAAATCCCCCATAACTGTCCATAGGAAAAAATAATAGGTAGGGATGACAGGATTTGAACCTGTGACATTTTGTACCCAAAACAAACGCGCTACCAAGCTGCGCTACATCCCTAATTGTTGTACAGTATCATTGTAGAAAATCCATGTTTTATTTTCCACATCCCTCTTTTTTGCTCTACCTATATATTATCTATATAGGTAGAGAATGTTCTTTTACTTTTTTTTTTAGGGGACGACAAAATTCAATATGTTGGGTCATGAAAATGTAGATCCAGTCTAGGGGTGATTCTATTAAATTAGAACATAGAAAGAAGAAAATACTGAGATTAGGATAGGAATAATTCCTAGTTAGAAAAAATTGTATTAATTAATTATTACAATATTCTTAATATTCTTCTATTAATGAATATGAATCTTTTTCTTTCTAGTTATAGTAATTAATTATAGTAATTCTATTTTAGATTATAGTACTTTGAAATCATTCAAATTCTAATAATTTGAAAAAGATAATATTTACAAATTTCATTTTCAATTAATAACTTTTATTAATCTTAATTAATTATATTAATTATTAATATAGTATAGATATATAGAATAGAGATTCTTTTTTTTTATTTTGTTCGGATCAAAAAGAAAAGAAAGAGAGTTCTAAAATGAAGTCGATCCAAAATGAAAAGGAGGTTCATGACCAAGGGTAAAGATATTAGAATTATAGTGATTTTGGAATGTACCTGTTGTGTTCGAAAGGGTGTCAATAAAGAATCGCCGGGCATTTCTAGATATATTACTCAAAAGAATCGACACAATACACCCAATCGACTAGAATTTAGAAAATTTTGTCGCTATTGTCAAAAGTATACTATTCATGGGGAAATAAAGAAATAGATGGAACGGAATGCATGTTTTATTTTTCCAAGTAGCGGTAAGAGTAAGAACTTTACATCTTAACATATATAATAAAAACCAAATCCTATCTTGGTCGAATCTTAAATAAATAATAAAAAAAAACAGGATTCTATTTTATTTTATCTAGAAGGAATAAACAAACAAGGAATAAGCAAACCATGGATAAATCCAAACAACCTTTTCGTAAATCCAAGCGATCTTTTCGTAGGCGTTTACCCCCAATTGGATCGGGGGATCAAATCAATTATAGAAACATGAGTTTAATTAGTCGATTTCTTAGTGAACAAGGAAAAATATTATCTAGACGAACGAATAGGTTGACCTTGAAACAACAACGATTAATTACTATTGCTATAAAACAAGCTCGTATTTTATCTTTGTTACCTTTTCGTAATAATGAGAAACAATTGGAAAGAGTGGAGTCGATTCCTAGAACCAAAAATAAATAAATAGATTCTTCAAAACTCCAATCAGAACTCAAGCTCATATTAATGTTTTGCTTGAAAAAACTAGAATCCAGATTTGATTCTTATATTATAAAAAAGGAAAAATAGGGAAGAAATATTTTTTTTTCTTGAAAGATGTTCGTTTATTCTTACTACTCAAATCTAAATCTATTTTTCTTATATCTTCCCGGAGTTCATTCTCCGGGAAATCCTGTTTCAATCATTCTTGTTTCCTGTATAATAGATTCTATTAAGATTCTTTTATTTGATTTGTATTTATCTTTTATTTTTGATTCAAAATCTTATTTGAAATAATATCAAAACAATTCTTATTTGATAGGGCTATTTGCGCAAGTATTTTACGATTCATAAGCAATTGTCTCTTGTACAGATTGTGGATGAATAGGCTATAACTATAGAATAGCTTATCCTCACGAGTTACCGCATTTATACGAGTGATCCACAAACGACGAAAATCTCTCTTTTTTCTGCTCCTATCTTGGTGAGAGGAAACCAAAGCTCTAATTCTTTGTTGAGTAGTCGTTCGAGTAAGTCTTGAATGAGCCCCTTTAAAGGTTGATGCAAATAAACGAATCTTTTTTCGACGTCTCCGAGCTGTATATCCTCGTTTAACTCTGGTCATTGAATCAAATGAAACTTTCTTGAATAACTAATTGATTTCTCTTCTTTCAGTCATCCTTTTCCTCCGGTCGATTAATAACAAAACAGATTATTCCAATATATAAAATATAAATTCCAATGGCTTCTGCGACTATAACCTTCCCGACCACGATTTTTTATTTCTTCGAGGTATCTCGCTGCTACTAAAGAAAAAAGAATAGTGGGTTTCCTCGTTTCTATGGCAACTTTTGAAACGGTGAGGTCCTCTCTATACACCGGAGCCCCCCCTTTTTTTTTTTCATTTCATCAAATTTTATTGTGAACTTGTATAGTTCACATTCTTTGGCTCTACACATCTATTTTTCAATTCAAATTAGAAAGTAATAGTCCTTTTCACAAAGAAGCTATCCATACAGTGACGGTATTTAATTCTGAAAGTTGGCTAGGTAGCTGACCCTTTTAGTCCGTTTTTTAAATAAAAGTAATAGGAGCAGAATCTTTTTCCTCCGCTTAATGGATAACTCTTTGTTACCAATGGAGAATCCCTTCTCATCTCAAACGGAATGATTGGATTTGCACCAATAGAAACCATAAATTCATAAGTAAATGATAGATCTTCATTTTTATATACTAGTCAATTAAATGGCCGTCTTCCACTAAAAAATCTTTTCATTTTTTCAAACTCATGATCTGAACTGAACGAGTCGCACATACACCCTAGTACATGTTCCTCGACGCTGAGGACATCCTCGAAGAGCGGGAGATTTCGTGACATTTCTTATCGGCTGTCTTGCGTTTCTAATAAGTTGTTTAATGGTTGGCATAGCGTGTCTATAGAATCTCATTCTAGATAGAATAGAGCGGAGCGGGTTGGTTTAGATCGATCTTAACCTGATGGTTGATGATTATGAATGATTTCTATTCACACAGAAAATTCGAATTTTTAAAAGGAATTCGTATATTTATATGAAAACCCCAGTATTTTCATTTTCGACCGCTACAAGATCAACGATGCCATGAGCTTGGGCTTCTGTTGCTGACATAAAAACATCCCTTTCCATATCTTCGGATATAACCCATAAAGGGTTGCCCGTTCTTTGTACATAAACTTTTGTGAGAGTTTCGCGAAGTTTCAATAGTTCTTCTGCTTCCAGGATAAATTCTCCTGCTTGTGACTCGTAAAAATAACTACCAGGTTGGTGAATCATAACCCTGATGATATTGATATAACATCATGAACGGTTATTCTATTTATATATTGCACGATTGGGTTAAAGTAAGGGGAGATTAAAATAACAATAAAAAATAGAATTAAACAACCGTACGGGCATTTTTTGTACATTGCATACGGCTCTGCAATGGAATTTATTTTTTTGGTAGAGAAAATTCTATTGAAAAGAATAAATAGAACCTATCCGATCCAAATAATAATCCATTTACCACCCTTCCTTTCGTAGTAGTTAAAAAGATACTATGATGGTTCTGTTACTTTATATATTTATCTATTTATCTCGTCTGTGGTTTAGCAATCCCAAAGTTTCTTTTTGATATGATCCAATTTTTTGACTCTTTTTATCATAACATAAAAATAAGAAAGAGACTTCTGGTGTGGAAGAATAATGGTTTGTGACGCTCAAATTGACTCTTGCTTGACACATAAAATCAAATTAGGAATAACCCTTCTTTCATACTACTATCTCGATACAAAATATAATGTTCTAAAAAAACAATAATGGTTTGTTCATATCGAACTCGAAGTGCCATGCTATTATTACTTATTCTTTATTCGATTCATATTCGATACAGCGAAGGCATAGTATTCTTTTTTTTTCTAAAATAAAAAGACTCATTGGCGCCAAGCGTGAGGGAATGCTAGACGTTTGGTAATTTCTCCTCCGACCAGAATGAAAGATCCCATTGAGGCGGCTAATCCTATACATATTGTATGTACATCCGTTGACACAAATTGCATAGTATCATAAATGGCTATTCCTGGTATTACCCATCCGCCTGGAGAATTTATAAACAAATAAAGATCCTTAGTATCATCTTCTATGCTGAGATATACCATGAGACCAACAAGTTGATTCGAGATCTCGCTATTAACATGTTGGCCTAAAAAAAGTAATCTTTCTCGATAAAGTCGGTTGATTAGGGTAAAATTGTATCCCTGAAGAACCGTACGTGCACCTTTGGATGCATACGGTTCAAAAGAATTGCAAAAAAAAATCAATGTGTCGATTCCAATCCTATGTTCTTTCTTTTTTTTTTCACATGGGTTTTGCCCTCCTTCCCCTTACCTTTATTCTATAATGTAAAAAAGAAAAAATAATTTTATGAACTTATTGAACTAACTTCTCATTGATGTATTGTTTCATCGAAATTACAATTACGATGTAATTTTCTTGTTCCTGAATGGGCCCTTTAAATTCTTTTAGGTTCTTGTTCTACTCCGGAGGAAGATTTGCCCGAATTCCATTTGTATATATAGGTCAAATGATTCCAGTACCACTTCTTTGTTTTTTAATTATTTCATATATTTCCCAAAAAGATTTGATGTATTCATCATACTACTACATGGATAGGTAGTTTTAGATTATCCCTATAGTAAATCTAAGAATAGTCGGTGGTAATCGTGTAATCATTCTATATTCTACATAATAAATTCTATTATAGTAAGTTATATTCTATTCTATTTAATTACTAATGAATTTAATAATTTATTAATAATTTAATTAAATTTTTATTTTAATTTTATTTTTCTATTCTTTCTTGAATATTTATTATTTAGAATAATAATACTATATATATACTCCCATCCTATTACCTTTCTTCTTATTATTTACAATTTGGTATTCTCTGAACGGAGCCTGGATACTTTATTTTATCAGTCCAAGTAAACCATCAATTATTTTAATTGATAATATAGATCTTCAATAGGAATTATTGTGCTTCACGCTCCAAATTATTGATGGTTCAATCAATACAATATTGAATATAATATATATTTATTGGATTGGGCGAAACAAAAAATACTCGATCGGAGGAGATAACGGGGGAATACCATATAACCAATATGTCTGACAAGTCGCACTATACGTCAATCCAAACTGCATCTTCCTCTCCAGGACTCCGAAAAGGTACTCTTGGAACACCAATGGGCATTAAGATAAAGAAAAAAATGAAGTATTATAATTTACTTTAATATGGGAACGTAATAATGGTTTTATTGTCTTCATCATTTTTCTCTTTATTTTATATTTTTATATAGATAGATATAGATAGAATTATATTTTCTCCTATAATTCTATAGAAGTATATAGATTCTAATTTAGAATATTTAGTATATAGATATACACTTTATATATAGGACTGGAAGGTTCATAGAGGAAGACAGAATGAATAAAGAAATATTTTAACGAACGGGATCGATCAGATCAGCCGATTAATGATTTTGAATTCTAAAAAAGTATCTATACATTTTTTACTTCAAAATACTCCCATTGCGTATTGGTACTTATCGGATATAGAATAAGATCTGTTTCTCTTTGTTCTTCTAAATAGAAATATAATTGTTTCCTTCTCTTTCTATTTCAAATCCTTTTCATTAAAAATAAAAGAAGGGAATACAAATAAATATTAATACTTTCATATACTGAACAGGTGAAATATTTGATCTAGTCTTTTCTAATGCGATAAAGTTACATAATGTCTATTTCTTTTTCAGAAAGGGGTATTTACATGGGTTTACCTTGGTATCGTGTTCATACTGTTGTATTAAATGATCCCGGTCAATTACTTTCTGTTCATATAATACATACAGCTCTAGTTTCTGGTTGGGCCGGCTCGATGGCTCTATATGAATTAGCAGTTTTTGATCCCTCCAACCCTGTTCTTGATCCAATGTGGAGACAAGGCATGTTATTTGGATACTTCTATTCAATTCTGAATAAAATAGTTGAAGTATATTTTTCAAAAATAGGATAGATTATGGGAGTGTGTGACTTGAACTATTGATTGGTCCATGCAGATATATGATTTTATCCGCCACGTTGGAATTCACAACCCGATGTGTCTCCGCATTCAACCATCACGTCAGTCCCTTTATGTAGCATAGGATAAGCCGGTTCGTTTGAAGAGAATAGTTTCTATGATCATACCCGAATCATGTCATGCATGAACAGGCTCCGTAAGATCCCTAGAATAAGTGATGTGGGATAACCCAATGTTCTATTTATTCACTTTGTTTGATTTTTCTTTTTTTTAGTCAATTTCTTAGAATTAATTGATAGTATTAGTATTTCATATTAATTTAATAGTAATCTTAATAAGCTTTTTATAGTATATAGATGCATTAGATGCATTCATTTCCTCTGCATCAACCCTGATCTATGATACTATCGGAGTTAAATAAGGGATCTAAAGAAGAACAGGAGCTATACTTTATTAGTAACAAGTAAAAACTTTGTATTTTTGTATGTAATACAATTGAGATGTTGTGGAGATAAATACCAACCAAAGACATGAGACAATCCAAAAAGCACTTAATCATGATCAAAATTGTAAGCCTACTTGGATATTGAGCATTATAATTATATATGTAGATATGTATGAAATATAGATCTTCTATGGATCTATTTCTGTGATTCTTTTTATTCTTGCTCGAGCCGGATGATAAAAAATTGTCATGTCCGGTTCCTTTGGGGGATGGATTCACAAGAATTCACCTATCCAAATAACAAAGAAACCTGATTTGAATGATCCTGTATTAAGAGCTAAATTGGTTAAAGGGATGGGACATAATTATTATGGAGAACCCGCATGGCCTAATGATCTTTTATATATCTTTCCAGTAGTAATTCTAGGCACTCTTGCATGTAGTGTGGGCTTAGCAGTTCTAGAACCGTTAATGATCGGCGAACCGGCGGATCCATTTGCAACTCCGTTGGAAATATTACCCAAATGGTACTTCTTTTCCGTATTTAAACAGTACCCAATAAATTATTGGGTGTTCTTTTAATGGTTTCAGTACCAATAGGGTTATTGACAGTACCCTTTTGAGAGAATGTCAATAAATTACAAAATACATTTTGTTGTCCAGTAGCTATAACAGTCTTTTTGATCGGTACCGCAGTAGCTCTTTAGTTAGGTATTGGAGCAACTTTACCTATTGAGAAATCCCTAACTTTAGGTCTTTTTTAAATTGATTCAACCGTTAAATAATGCAACATAGGTATCTAAGGAAGATCCAGAAGGGGATCTTCCTTAGATACATCAATCTTATTATGATCTATTCTGCAAATATATGGACCGTGTCAGAGATTAAAAACTAATTCTATTCTTTTTTATTTCTCAAAAATCAAAAATGAAAAAAATTCCAAATGTATTTAAAATGAAAACTCTTTCTTAGGTAAATTGATTGGAAAATGCTTCTGTAGAGTGCCCAATATCTGTTTTACATCTTCTATGCTAAAATATTCCATTTTCATAAGATCTTCTTGACTGTGACTCAAAAGGTCCAATAATGTATGTATATTGAACCTTTTGAGACAATTATAGGTCCTGGAAGACAATTCTGATTGGTCAATAAAAATACATGTCAATGGAATTCCTTTTTTGTTTTTATTGAGATTAGTTAATATGTCTTGAAAGGAAAAAGGGGGTAAATCCCATCTGTTTTTATTTTCCTCAAAAACCATGTCCTCTTCCTCTGCATGTAGAAAAGGAATCAATAAATCAATCAAATTACGAGAAGCTTCATAAAGTGCTTCTTTAGGAGTTAAACTTCCATCGTGAGAGTCATTTGTGGATTTCATACGATATCCGCGATCTCTATTGATTTGTAATTAAATACACAAATCAATTGGTTCTGTTAGATTAGCTATATGCTGTGTCGTGTCAACTATTTGTACAGAAGGTGGTGAGATAATATCTTGAACTGTTATGTATTTTGGACCCCTGACGTAAATGGATGCGTCCCTAATTCCATATAAATTACTTCTTAATAAAATTTATTTCAAATTTAGTAAAATCTCATGTACTGATTCTTCAATACCTGCTATCGTAGAATATTCATGCAGCACATTATCAGATGTTGCACGTGTGATACATGTTCCTTCTATCTCTCCAAGTAAAACTCTTTGCATAGCGATGCCTATAGTATTGGCTTGACCTTTCATAAGCGGGGACAGAATGAAACGACCATAACAAAGACGCGTGCTGTCTACTCTTGATTTAACGCATTTCAACTGTAGTGTTTGAGTGGATCCTGCTACTTCTTCTCGAACCATACTATTATTTTTCTTTTATTTATGATTATTGGATCAGATTCTTGAATCATTTATTTCTCTTGGAATATCTTGAATTCTTATTTCTACACACGTCTTTTTTTAGGGGGACGACATCCATTATGCGGCATGGGTGTTACATCACGTACGAAACTTAATAGCATTCCATTTCTACGAATGGCTCGTAATGCCGCATCTCTTCCGAGACCTGGACCTTTTATCATAACTTCTGCTCGTTGCATACCCTGATCCACTAATGTACGAATAGCATTAAATGCTGCGGCTTGAGCAGCATAGGGTGTTCCTTTTCTTGTGCCTCTGAATCCAGAAGTACCTGTGGAAGCCCAAGAAATCACTTGACCTCGTACGTCTGTAACAGTTACAATAGTATTGTTGAAACTCGCTTGAACATGAATAACTCCTTTTGGTATTCTACGTTCATTCTTATTTGAACTAGTACGTGCGTTCTTACGTAAACCAATTTTTACTGTAGGTTTTGTCATATTTTATTAGATCATATTTATATTCATAAGAATAAAATAAAAAGAAATAAGAAAGGATTCGTTTTCATATGAAATGGATATCCTCGTATCTTTCTGTAGATTTCTGATTCTTCTTTCTTTTTACATGTACATGGATTTTTCTTTTAAAAAGTTATTGATTTAGAACTTGAGAAGGATTACCCCTGTCTCTGTTTATGTCTCGGATTGGAACAAATGACTACAATTCGCCCTCGCCTACGAATCAAGCGACATTTCTCACAAATTTTACGAACAGAAGCCCTTATTTTCATATTTATAATTCCTTACTCTCATTCCGAGTCTATTTTTTGGAAACAAAAATCAGTTTATTGCATTTTTGAACTTCAAATTATATCCCTACGAAAAGGATGGATGTTTAAAAGAATGATCTAATCGTTTGAATCTTTTTTGCGAAGTCTATAAATTATACGTCCCCTCGTTGAATCATAACGACTCATTTCGATTTTGACTCTATCCCCGGTTAGTATACGTATAAAACTGCGCCTGATTCTCCCTGAAATATAACCTAGAATTAGATCTTCATTATCTAATCGAACTCGGAACATACCGTTGGGAAGTGATTCAGTAATTAAACCCTCGTGAATCAATCTTTGTTCTTTCATTCCAAGGAACCCCCTTTCAGTATTAATTAATAGAGGAAGAGTTCTATAATTAACTTCTCCTCTCTATTTTACGAATAGTAAGTTCGAGAGAAAATTAGGGTACTCCAGGAGAATCACCATATATAACACAAAATTTCTCCTCCAATTTTTTCTAGTCGAGCTTCTTGATCTGTCATTATACCTCGAGAAGTAGAAAGAATTACAATTCCCATTCCACCTAAAATCTTAGGAATTCGTTGATAGTTGGAATAGATTCGTAAACCGGGTCGGCTGATACGTTTTAAAATTATTTTATTATTTTTCCTAGTCTTTCTATATTGTAAGGTTGAAACCAAGAAATTTTTTTGACTTTCTTGATGTTTTCGAACGTTTTCAATAAAACCTTCTCGTAAAAGTATTTTAACAATGCTTTTAGTGATATTAGTAGATACTATTTGAACTCTTCCCTTTTGATCTATGTCAGCATTTCTTATAGAAGTTATTATATCGGCAATAATGTCCTTACCCATGACTAACTATAGTTATTGGTGCCTCCTAATTTTGATATGATCAACATGCTTCTTTTTTGTTTTATTTTTTATTGTATTCTTTTTTTTTTAATTATTAAATTATAAGAAATTATTATAAATTGAAAGTATATACATGAGACACAATCTATTAATCAGATTTATTTCAGATATTTAAATTTTTAATATTCTATTATCCTATTTTCATCTATAAAACTTCAGATGCTAATGAAATTATTTTAGTAAAATTCAACTGTCGCAATTCCCGAGCAATCGCACCAAAAATTCGAGTTCCTTTTGGATTTCCTTCTTGATCAATGATAACCGCAGCATTGTCATCATATCGTATTATCATGCCGTTGTTACGTTTGAGTTCTTTACACGTGCGTACAATAACAGCTCTAATTATTTCTGATCTTTCTAGAGGCATGTTGGGTACTGCTTCTTTGATTACAGCAACAATAATATCGCCAATATGAGCATATCGGTGATTACCAGTTCCTATGATTCGAATACACATTAATTCTTGAGCTCCACTGTTATCCGCTACATTCAAAAAGGTCTGAGATTGAATCATATCATTTTTATTGAAATATCTTATTTCAATATTTCAATGCAAGGGATAATGGAAAAAGGAGATATTGTTTGTCCAGAGATAAAGAAATCCGTGGCTATTTTTTTTTTCATTTTAAATACTCCTTTCCTTCTTCTTTTACTTTTGTTTACCTATCCTGAAATAACAAATTGAGTTCGTATAGGCATTTTGCATGCTGCTATTTCCATAGCAGCTTTGGCTACAGTTTCTGATACTCCACTCATTTCATAAAGTATTTGCCCCGGTTTCACAACAGATACCCAATATTCGGGGTATCCTTTGCCCGAACCCATACGTGTTTCTGTAGGTCTTACAGTAATAGGTTTGTCGGGAAAGATACGTAACCATATCTTTCCACCACGATGCGCATATCGTGTCATTGCTCTTCGCCCTGCTTCTATTTGTCTAGCTGTGATCCAAGCAGGTTCAAGTGCCTGAAGAGCGTATCTGCCAAAACAAATATGATTGCCTCGGCAAGATATTCCCTTCATTCTACCTCTATGTTGTTTACGAAATCTGATTCTTTTGGGGTTATAGTTGATGGTTGTTTCTGAATTCCATCTCTACTGCAGAGCCGGACATGAGAGTTTCTTCTCATCCAGCTCCTCGCGAATGAAACGATTCAATAATATTACATATACACAACACATGTATTTATGTATTTTATTCTATCAAATTCTATCAAAAGAAAGAATATACTAAATCTTTTTTATATTGAATTTGGTTACATAAGTCACTCTATATTTTATATCTAACTAGGCGTATTTATTTATATTGTTTATATTGTTTATATCTAAATTTATAAATTTAGATATAATGCTTCTTTCTTCTATCAATATTTCAATATTTCTAAAGTATTTTACTTTACCTCTATTAAATATTAAATCACGCCAATAATCATCAAAATTATTAAAGAAATTAAATGAAAGAAAAATAAATAAAGGTTTCGCGGGCGAATATTGACTCTTTCCTCCTTAATTTGTAGAGTTAATTCATGACCATTCAGAAGAAATCAATTTTTTATTGGTTGATTACGCCATCCTACCCAATGAATCATTAGGATTCATTCGTTTTCAAAAAAATCCTATGCAATCACAGGTTCCCTCGTTCCCATAGCTTCTCTATTAATGCTTAGGTCTGAACTCTGCAATGGAGCTTTCAACAAAATCTGTTATTTGTTTCCGAGTAAATCTCCTCAGTTTTTCTTAACCCGAAGCTCAATTAAATTATTCTCTATTTTTTATTATTTATATTTTATTTCTATATATCTAATATCTATTTTTATATCTTATTACATACTTTATTACATACATAATAGACTATATTATCCATATCAATTAATTGATTAGATTATTATTTTAATTGAATTTATTTTATTATATTTTCTTTCTATTTTTTATTTGTATATTTTTTAGTATATTAATTTAGTATATTAATATATTTCTTATTCTATTGTATTGTAATTGTATATTTTGTATTCTTATTTTATATTGATGTTGATGCTTTATAACACTGCCTTTTTATGGGGTAATTCTTCATAAACCATACATAAGGAAATCATATATTATTGAGATCCTGGATTCTCTCTTTCTATCATCCTTCCATTTTTACACATCCCTTCTTTTTTTTTTTTTCAAAATTCATAATCAGATTTCTTTTTTATGACAAAGAATTTAAGTTGTTACAACTATATGATAGATTCGGTCATATAGTGACTGTTTCTTGGGATTTCGATAATACGAAGCAATAAGTTAGTTATTAGTTTTGAGTCTCTTTAGTTTTGATAGTTACTAAGTTTATAGTGAGGTCAGCCTGTTTTTTTTCAATCTCAATTCTAAAGAAAAAACTAACGAGTCACACACTGAGCATAGCAATTATAATAAAATTTAAATTCAATAAAGGGTAAATCAAATTTTTATTCAACCTTATATAATTATAATTGTTCGTTTTTCTTTGATTAATTTGATTAAGATTGATTAAGAAAAGAAAAAAAAAGAAAATAATTTCCAAATTTTCCTATTGATAATCAGAATGGCGAGATAAAGAAAGGTCCATTATTCTTATTTTCTTATTCTTGGTTTACAAATATCCAAATTTTGATGCCTAAGACTCCATAGATAGTTCTAATTGTATGGGAACAGTAATCAATTTTAGCACGAATTGTTTGTAAGGGAACCCTACCTTCTCTGATCCATTCGACACGCGCAATCTCTTTTCCGTCGATACGCCCTGCAATTTGCACTTGAATTCCTTTTGTACCCGTTTGTTCAGTTAATTCAATAGCTTTTTTCATTGCCTTTCGAAATGAGACTCTATTTTTTAATTGTAAAGCTATATATTCTGCAAGAATATTGGGTTGTCCATAGGGCTTTTCAATTCTTTTGATAGCAATGTTTAGTCTCCGGTTTACAGAATTAAACTTGTTTTGTACATTCATCTGTAATTCTTCAACTCCCCGTGTTCGTCCTTCTATTAATAAATTGGGAAATCCAATATAGATTATGACATGAATTAAATCTATTCTTTTTTGAATTCTTATATGGGCAATTCCTTTGAAACTTGAGGCTATTTTATTATTCTTTTTTACATAGTCCTTAATACAATTCCGTATTCTTTCATCTTCTTGTAGACCCATGGAAAAATTCTTTGGTTTTGCGAACCAAAAAGAATGATGACTCTGAGTTGTTCCAAGTCTGAAACCAAGTGGATTTATTTTTTGTCCCATATTTTTCTATTATTTTTGTTTTTTCATCCATTTTTTTCTAAATAGGAATCTAAATCTTAGATTTTTCTTTTAAAAAAATCTTTATATGACAAGTGGCTTTTTTTATGAGATAACTACGCCCTCGAGCCCGGGGTCTTAACTTTTTCACAATAGTGCCTCTATTGACTTCAGCTTTACTAATAAATAAATCAGCTTCATTCAAACTCATATTATGACTAGCGTTTGCTGCTGCGGAATAAATTAATTTTAAGATTGAATAAGATGCCCAATAAGGCATTAGTTCTAGTATCATGAGTGTTTCCTCATAAGAGCGTCCGCGAATCTGATCAATTACTCTTCGTGCTTTGAAAACAGACATACATATATGTTGAGCTAAAACTTTTGCTTCTCTATCCGAATTTTCGTTCTTTATCATAAAAGCTCTCCCCCGCCAATGAATGATAAGTGCCTAGGTGAAGTATAGTATAAGATAAGTCAGAAAAGTCTAAGTCTTATTAGTATACTAGAAAAAAGAAATATACCTATACTCTTACTATAAGATAAAGACTCTTAAGATATTAAGATAAGGCTTTTCACAGGAATACTTAGTAGAACGACTAACGACGAGATTTATTATCGTTTCTAGCGTGTCTCACGAAAGTGAGAGTAGGCGCGAATTCTCCCAATTTGTGACCGACCATACGATCTGTGATATAAATAGGTAAATGTTCCTTTCCATTATGAATAGCGATTGTATGGCCAATCATTGTGGGTATAATGGTAGATGCCCGAGACCAAGTCACTATGATTTCTTTCTCCTCCCTCCTGTTGAGTTTTTCAATTCTTCCCGATAAATGATTAGCTACAAAAGGATTTTTTTTTAGTGAACGTGTCACGGCTGATTACTCCTTTTTTTTTTCATTTTTTAAATTGGCATTCTATGTCCAATATCTCGATCTTAATCTGAAGTATAATGATGAATGGAAAAAAGAGAAAATACTTTAGCTAGATAAGGGAAGGGGCGGATGTAGCCAAGTGGATCAAGGCAGTGGATTGTGAATCCACCATGCGCGGGTTCAATTCCCGTCGTTCGCCCATCACATTATTTCCAATTAAAAAAATTTGATTTTCAATGTTCCTATTTACGGCGACGAAGAATAAAACTATCACTATATTTGTTCCTTTTCCTACTTCTTCTTCCAAGCGCAGGATAACCCCAAGGGGTTGTGGGTTTTTTTCTACCAATTGGGGCTCTCCCTTCACCGCCCCCATGGGGATGGTCTACAGGGTTCATAGCTACTCCTCTTACTACAGGACGCTTACCTAGCCAACACTTAGATCCGGCTCTACCCAAACTCTTTTGGTTCACCCCAACATTACCCACTTGTCCGACTGTTGCTAAGCAGTTTTTGGATATCAAACGGACCTCCCCAGATGGTAATCTTAATGTGGCCGATTTGCCCTCTTTCGCAATCAGTTTCGCTACAGCGCCTGCTGCTCTAGCTAATTGTCCACCCTTTCCAAGTGTGATTTCTATGTTATGTATGGCCGTGCCTAAGGGCATATCGGTTGAAGTAGATTCTTCTTTTTTCTCAATAAAAACCCCTTCCCAAACTGTACAAGCTTCTTCCAAAGCATACGGCTTTCTAGATGTATATGATGATATCTAGACAGATGGATCTTATATGAATCGTATGATGAAGTACCACATGAGTGGATATAGTGGATATATAGGAATCCAAATCTGCCGAATCACTCATGTTATGATCTTCTACATCCTAGGTCTCCCCGTTCCGTCATCTGGCTTATGTTCTTCATGTAGCATTCAGACCGGATGACTCTATGAAATTACGTCGATACTTCCACATATTACGGGTAACGTAGGAGACATCTCTATTTTTCCCCGGGGGGTCTTTCTAATTACCACTGCTTAGCTTTCAATTCGCCTCTGACCATCAAATGAAATGTGAATAACCCGTCCTCCTCTCTTTGAAACAAGGGGCGCTTCCGGTTCTGTGCGCGCTTCAAACAATTTTGTCTTCTCCATATTACCATATCTCTAGAGTCAATAATTTTCTATGAGGAACTACTGAACTCAATCACTTGCTGCCGTTACTCAACAGTTTTCTGTTGAGGTCTATCCCGTAGGGGTACTCCAATTGGATCAGTGATCAATTTATAGGTTTCGTCGTAAACCTAATTGGTTACTCCCAATTACGTAAATCAATAGTTCAAACCGCACTCAAAGGTAGGGCATTTCCCATTGATATAGGAACTTCTGTACCAGAAACAATGGTATCTCCAATTATAGCCCCTCTGGGATGTAAAATATATCTCTTCTCACCATCCCCATAGTGTATGAGACAAATGTATGCATTTCGATTAGGGTCATATTCTATGGTTACGATTCTACCAGATATCTCTTTTTCATTCCGTCGAAAGTCGATTTTACGGTATAGACGCTTATGACCTCCCCCTCTATGCCCTGCGGTAATGATCCCTCTGGCATTACGACCTTTACCACAACGATGCTGTCCATAGATCAAATTATTTCGTGGATTGGATTTCACTTGACTGTCTACGGCTCCATTGCGTGTGCTCGGGGTAGAAGTTTTGTATAAATGTATTGCCGTGTTATTAAATCTTTTGCTTTAAGTTCTTTTCTCTATAAGAGGTGGGATAGAATAACCCGGTTGAAGCGTAATGATCATGCGTCTGTAATGCATTGTATGTCCCATCCTTCTACCCCTTCCCGGGAGTCGATGACTATTCATAGCTATTACCTTGACATCAAAGAAGAGTTCGACCCAATGCTTTATTTCTGTCCTAGTTGATCCTGATTCGACATTAGAAGTATATTGATTGTTCCCCAATAACCGAATACTTTTTTCTGTAAATACTGCATATTTGATTCCATCCATAAATCCATTTTCTTCCCTATGAGTTCCAGTATCGATAAGAATTCTAGTTCTTACTGTTCGTATGTTATGGTATGAATATACCATACCGATTCGCTATGTATGGATGATGAGATTCCATTGATACAGAGCCAATTCCAATAGACTTATTGAATGTTCCCATTGGCGTGCATCCAGCAGGAATTGAACCTACGAATTTGCCAATTATGAGTTGGGCGCTTTAACCATTCAGCCATGGATGCTTAACAGGGATCATCGTACATCGTGAATAACCAAATTCCAATTGAAATGAAATCTTTAGGAGGAATCAATGAAACGACATCAATTCAAATCCTGGATATTCGAATTGAGAGAGATATTGAGAGAGATCAAGAATTCTCACTATTTCTTAGATTCATGGATCAAATTTGATTCAGTGGGATCTTTCACTCACATTTTTTTCCACCAAGAACGTTTTATGAAACTCTTTGACCCCCGAATTTTGAGTATCCTACTTTCACGTGATTCACAGGGTGCAACAAGCAATCGATATTTCACGATCAAAGGTGTAGTACTGCTTGTAGTAGTGGTCCTTATATCTCGTATTAACAATCGAAAGATGGTCGAAAGAAAGGATCTCTATTTGATGGGGCTTCTTCCTATACCTATGAATTCCATTGGACCCAGAAAGGAGACATTGGAAGAATCTTTTTGGTCTTCCAATATAAATAGGTTGATTGTTTCGCTCCTGTATCTTCCAAAAGGGAAAAAGATTTCTGATAGTTGTTTCATGGATCCGCAAGAGAGTACTTGGGTTATCCCAATAAAGAAAAAGCGTATCATGCCTGAATCTAACCGGGGTTCGCGGTGGTGGAGGAACCAGATCGGAAAAAAGAGGGATTCTAGTTGTCAGATATTTAATGAAACCGTAGCTGGAATTGAGATCTCATTCAAAGAGAAAGATAGCAAATATCTGGAGTTTCTTTTTTTAGATGATCCGATCCGCAAGGACCATGATTGGAAATTGTTTGATCGTCTTTCTCCGAGGAAGAAACGAAACATAATCAACTTGAATTCGGGACAGCTATTCAAAATATTAGGGAAAGACTTGATTTGTTATCTCATGTCTGCTTTTCGTGAAAAAATACCAACTCAGGGGGATAGTTTATTCAAACAACAAGGAGCTGGGGCAACTATGCAATCCAATGATATTGAGCATGTTTCCCATCTCTTCTCGAGAAACAAGTGGGGTATTTCTTTGCAAAATTGTGCTAAATT